ATACTAGTGTTCCTACCCCAAGTGATAGATGATTGATTACAAGATGGTATATATTCTTTATAAAGGACCAGAAATACCTTGCTTACGTATCATTGGGAAGTGCATTAACATAAATACGGCGGTAAGAAGAGGTAATACAAAAGTGTGTAAACTATAAAAACGAGTCAAAGTGGATTGTCCTACACTAGCACTTCCGCGTAATAACTCTACCAGAGGCGAGCCTATTACAGGAATAGCGTCTGGTACGCCTGTTACAATTTTTACTGCCCAATAACCAATTTGGTCCCGAGGTAAGGAATAACCAGTTACACCAAAAGATGCGGTCAATACACCCAAAACCACACCTGTAACCCAAGTCAATTCACGAGGTTTTTTAAAGCCGCCGGTGAGATACACGCGAAATACGTGCAGGATCATCATTAGGACCATCATACTTGCCGACCATCGATGAACTGATCGGATTAACCAACCAAAATTAGCTTCAGTCATTATATATTGAACAGAAGCAAAGGCCTCCGTAACGGTCGGACGATAATAAAAAGTCATAGCAAACCCGGTAGCTACTTGTACTAAAAAACAAGTAAGCGTAATTCCCCCTAGACAATAAAATATGTTGACGTGAGGAGGAACATATTTACTAGTTATATCATCGGCAATTGCCTGAATCTCAAGACGTTCTTCGAACCAATCATAGATTTTATTGAGATAGGTAAATCAAGGGGACCCCCCCGGAGAACCGTATATGAAAATTTCATCTCGTACGGCTCAAACAGAAACACCCAAATACTAGTTCTAACGGATGTGTGTAATATAAAGTTTGAAATTTTTTAATTCTATGATTTATGATTCAATTTTTTTTTGAAGATACTAAAGAATAAAAATCCGAAAGCTCTTCTTTGTGGTTATAATGCCAAAAAATCAAGTCGGCTCATTCGTCTATATATTGATCGTTATAGGCCTCTTGAATCTTCTATTTACCTATTTTCTTTGGTGTTATTTATGTGTAATGCGGCTTTACTGCTGTTTTCTTTATTATTGATAGGAATTCTCTTGTTAAGACCCTATGAATTGATTAAAACCTCAGATTCATACTAAAACCACGATGATTCAATAAAACCCTTTCAAACTAAGTCTAAGTCCCAAAATTCCCTGAGTAAGAACCATTGGATCATCACTTATTCAATGAATAGATATAATGACTAAAAATCCAAACCAAAGAAACCTTTGTTTTGTCCTTTGATCAAAATAAGCATAAACGAAAGTTTGAAAGAATCAAAATATTTCTATTTATAACTTCTAACTCTTTGAAAAAATTTTTTGAAGTCCGGACACGAGGTCTGACTATTAAGTATGAATCATAGTTCTAATAGTAATCTATTTCATATATTCCGTGCTCCAGATACTAGAATGAATATCCGACGAAGTAAAACCATCTCTATCAAGATGACAGACCCATTCTCTGTACTATCCATAGGATCATTTATACCAAGTCACACACTCATATTCCGGAAATACAGAAACAAAGAAATTCCACGGTCAAACTACCAAAATAGAATGGGATAAAAATCAGAAACCTAAACGCTTCACTTTGTATTGAAAAAGCCAGTTAATGGTTCTTGGGAATCTAATTCATTGAAATTCCATCCAGTAAAATGGAAGAATTATAAATCTCCAAAATAATAGATAGGAATATCGCGAATAGAGCCATTGCGAGACCCATCAAAGGAGTAGTTCCCCACCCAGGAGCTACTTTACCATATTCTGAATTCAATGGTTTCAATAAACTCCCCGCATTAGTTCGTTTTGGGCGGCCAGATCTAGAACTACCTTCAACGGTTTGTGTAGCCATAATATTTTATATTCAGTAAGATCTGTTGACTTTGTATACCATTCCGTTGTAAATAAATGATCTTATCATAGATCCGTTGTGGTCTTAAAACTTTATAATGTCTTAAAACTATATAATCATGGAAACAGCAACCCTAGTTGCCATCTTTTTATCTGGTTTACTTGTAAGTTTTACTGGGTACGCCTTATATACTGCTTTTGGGCAACCCTCTCAACAACTAAGAGATCCATTCGAGGAACACGGGGACTAGTTGAAGTACGGATCCTCCCAATATTGGGAGGATCCGTACTTCAATTGAGATAATGACAAATCATTTCACCTTTTTAGTTGGAACTTTAGGCGGGTCTCGAAAAAAGATAGCGAAAAAAATTATTCCTAGAGTTGAGACTAAAAGGAATGTATAAACCAATGCTTCCATAGATTCGATCGTGGTTTACAATTATAGCTTCCATACCTGTTTATTTGGGATCGTCTCCCGGATAAATAAAGAACAAGAGTCAAAGAAAAGGCAGTGATTCAAATCAAGATTTATCTGGTACCCCATCTAAAAATCACAAAAAGAAAATAAAAATGAAAAGTAACAAGTAACAAAGCATATTGTATCAGACTACTTGTCTTCTTGTAGTTGGATCTCCAAGTTTTTGGAATGCTCCAAATTCCACTTGAGCATCTAAATCTGGATCAATACCAGCAAAAACATCTCGAAACAAGGTTCTAGCACCATGCCAAATGTGTCCGAAGAAGAAGAGCAAAGCAAACGAAGCATGTCCAAAAGTAAACCAACCCCGTGGACTGCTACGAAAAACACCATCGGATTTCAAAGTAGCACGATCTAATTCAAAAATCTCACCCAATTGAGCACGTCTAGCATATTTTTTCACAGTAGCGGGATCGCTATAACTGACTCCGTTGAGTTCGCCGCCATAGAACTCGACAGTTACACCTACTTGTTCGACACTATATTTAGATTCCGCCCTTCTAAAAGGAACATCGGCTCTAACAATTCCGTCTCCGTCTACCAAAACAACCGGAAATGTTTCAAAAAAAGTAGGCATACGACGTACAAAAAGTTCGCGCCCCTCTTTATCTCTAAAGATAGGATGTCCTAACCACCCAACAGCTATTCCATCCCCGTTGTCCATTGAGCCCGCTCTGAATAAACCCCCCTTTGCCGGATTATTGCCGATGTAATCATAAAAAGCTAGTTTTTCGGGAATTTTAGACCAAGCTTCAGATAAACTTTGATTTTCAGCCAACCCAGCACCAATTCTTCGATATATTTCTTGTTGGAAGTATCCTTGATCCCATTGATAACGAGTGGGACCAAATAATTCAATCGGGGTAGTTGCTGAACCATACCACATAGTTCCAGCAACTACAAAAGCGGCAAAAAAGACAGCAGCAATACTACTGGAAAGGACGGTTTCAATATTTCCCATACGTAATCCTTTGTATAGGCGTTGAGGTGGACGTACACTAAGATGGAATAGACCCGCCAATATGCCCAAGGTCCCTGCTGCAATATGATGAGAGGCTATTCCTCCCGGAACAAAAGGATCAAAACCCTCCACACCCCACGCTGGATTTACGGATTGTACCCTTCCAGTTAGTCCATAAGGATCGGACACCCATATTCCAGGACCATACAATCCTGTTACATGAAATGCACCAAAACCAAAGCAAGCCACCCCTGATAGAAATAAATGAATTCCAAAGATCTTAGGCAAATCCAAAGAGGGTTTTCCTGTACGTTCATCAGTAAATATTTCTAGATCCCAATACACCCAATGCCAGATAGCTGCCAAAAAGCACAAGCCCGAAAACACAATATGTGCCCCGGCCACACCTTCGTAACTCCAAATACCCGGATTCGTTACAGTACCCCCTGTGATACTCCAACCGCCCCATGAATTGGTTATTCCTAAACGAGTCATGAAGGGTATAACGAACATACCCTGTCTCCACATTGGATCAAGAACAGGATCAGAAGGATCAAAAACTGCTAATTCGTATAGAGCCATCGAACCGGCCCAACCAGCAACCAGAGCTGTATGCATTATATGGACAGAAATCAAACGACCGGGATCATTCAATACGACGGTATGAACACGATACCAAGGCAAACCCATGGAAATACCCCTTTATCAATGAAAAATAGACACAATGTAACTTTATTGCATTGGAAAAAACTATGCTGTGGACCCTCTTTTTAGTGGATTATCTTGGGGAAAGAATTAATATTTGTTTGATTTGTTTGATTCTTTTCAATTACTTTTAGTAATAATGAAACTATTTTGTTCGTAGGAACAAAAAGAAGCAGATCTATTCTACACCCGATAAGTACCAATACGCAATGGTAGGGGAGTTGATACCATTTTATATGAGTGAATGCATATATATATTTGTTCATCATTCAAAGGACTTATTTGTAATAATTTTCCTTTATTCATTTTGTCTTCTTTATCTTTATCTTTTTTTATAAACTTAGTCAATCTATGGCTAAAATATGATAAAGGCCAATATTAGTAGGACACTAAATCCATTGTTACGCTTTCACATCAAAGTGAGATATAGTACTTAATTTTTCTTTTATTTAATGCCTATTGGTGTTCCAAGAGTACCTTTTCGAAGTCCTGGAGAGGAAGATGCATTGTGGATTGACGTATAGTGCGACTTGTCAGATATATTGGGTCATATGGTATTTCCCCATTCTCTTCCCCGATCGAGATATCCTCCCCTTCGCCCAAGAAAGATTGATTGAATTATCAAAAATTTGGAGCGTGAAGTTCAATTAGATCCATTTTTTCGGGAGGGTATACAGATTAATATTATCAATTAGAATAATTTATGGTTATCTTGGTTAGGCCAATAAAATGAAGTATCCAGGCTCCGTTTAGAAAAAAACCGGTAAAAAATCTATTTATGATTACTATTTCTATCATATTCTATTTCTTTATATATTTATAATAGAAGTGATCTCAAACTGTTAATCAATCGAGTAATATGATGAATGCATTGAATATCTGTTGTAAGACATGAAATAAATTGTAAAAAGGAAGTCGTAGCAAAAGGACGTGGTATTGGGGCATTTGTCATATATGTGCAAATCCAAATCGGGCGGATCTTTACTCGGAGTAGAGCATAAACCTAAAAAAATTGAAGAAGCCCATTCAGGAACAAGAAAATTACATCGCGATTGAGATTGTATCTCGATGAAACAATACATCAATGAAAAGTTAGTTAGATAAATTTAGTAATTTTTTTTTATAGATAAACAAAACAGGCCAAAACCCATCTTTTTTGAAAAATGAAAGAAAAGCCCCTTTTTATAAGTTAAAAGCCTGGTATGAAAAATAAAAGAAAGCGCTAGAATCTACATCTACACATTGATTCTTTTTTTTTTTTTCGTTATTTTTGTTGAACCGTATGCATCAAAAGGTGCATGTACGGTTTCTAAGGGATACAACTTTATCCCAATCAACCGACTTTATCGAGAACGATTACTTTTTTTAGGCCAAGGGGTTGATAGCGAGATCTCGAATCAACTTATTGGTCTTATGGTATATCTCAGTATAGAGGATGATACCAAAGATCTATATTTGTTTATAAATTCTCCTGGCGGATGGGTAATACCCGGAGTAGCTATTTATGATACTATGCAATTTGTGCGACCAGATATACAGACAATATGCATGGGATTAGCCGCTTCAATGGGATCTTTTATTCTGGTCGGAGGAGAAATTACCAAACGTCTAGCATTCCCTCACGCTTGGCGCCAATGAGTTTTTTATTTGATTTGAGAGAAAAAAGAAGACTATGCCTTCGCGCTATATGAAATATGAATATTAAGTAATAATAGCATGGCACTTCGAATTCGATATGATAAATTTTTTTAACCCTTAAATTATGTATCGAAAGAGTAGTATGAGATAAAAGGTATTTCCGATTTTATCTAATCTATCGGGAGGCCTATTTCAGCGTCACAAACTTTTTTGTTTTCACGCCGGGAGGCTCTTAACAATATTTAGGTTATGAAAGAATATGAAAATAAAAAAAATCTTGTTTTTTTATTTGAAAAAAAAAAAAAAGAAACTTTGGGATTGCTAAATAACAGACGAAATAAATATATAAAGCAACGGAGCCATCATAGTATTTTTGAACTACTCCAAAAACAAAAAGAAGGGTGGTTATTGGATCATTTACCAACCCGAGTCTGATAGACCCTATATTTAATTTATTTGATATTTAAGTAAGGTAAAAACGAATTCCATTATAGAGCCGTATGCAATGCGTAAAAGATGCCTGTACGGTTGTTCAATTATATATTTTATTATTCTTTATCTCTTCACCTTATCATCATGCGAGATAGAATAAACATTTATTATGTTATATCATCAGGGTAATGATCCATCAACCTGCTAGTTCTTTTTATGAGGCACAGACGGGAGAATTTATCTTGGAAGCGGAAGAACTTTTGAAGCTGCGCGAAACCGTCACAAGGGTTTATGTACAAAGGACAGGCAAACCCTTATGGGTTGTATCCGAAGATATGGAAAGAGATGTTTTTATGTCAGCAACAGAAGCCCAAGCTCATGGAATTGTTGATCTTGTAGCGACTGAATAAAAAAGAAAAAATAACAAAAATTTCAGACGAATTGGTGATTTGAGATTTTATCTTCTTACCGGATTTAATATTTTATTCATTAATCTATTAATATAGAAATAAAATAATTCATAATCATCCGGTTAAGATCGATCTAAACCAGCCCATTATGTATATGATTCAATATGCCAACTATTAAACAACTTATTAGAAACACAAGACAGCCAATCAGAAATGTCACGAAATCCCCCGCTCTTGGGGGATGTCCTCAGCGACGAGGAACATGTACTAGGGTGTATGTGCGACTCGTTCAGATCATGGGCTAGGACAAAAGAAAGAAAACAATTGATCCAGTATCAACGATCAGTACCAGTGAATAGACTAGAATGGAAGAACTCCATTCAATATCTAAAAATCAAAAAGATCTATCCTTCTATTGTGGTATCAAATGTATGGTTTCCGTTGGTGCAAATCCAATCAACTCCGTTTTAAATTTAAGATGAGAAAGAATTCTCCATTGATAGCAAATGATATCCATTAAGCAGGGGAAATACTATTTTAAAAAGCAGAAAAATTATGCCTTACTCTTGCAAGAACGGACTAACAGGGTCAGCTACTCAGCTAATCTTCATAATTAAATACCGTTACTGTATAAGTAGATCTCATTGTGAAAGACCTCGTACTGGATAATTATGGGTAGAGCCAAAGAGTGTGAACTGTACAAGTTAACAATAACATTGATTAAATGAAAGAAGGGCTCCGGTGTATAGAGAGGACCTCACCGTTTAAGAAGTAACCATAGAAACGATGGAACCCACTATATCCATTTATATTTACTACTTTTATGTGTTTTTGATACCTAATATCAATACAATTTTTTCTAGGCATTTCACCTAGAAAAAAAAAAAAAAAAAAATCGTGGTCGGGAAGGTTATAGTAGCAAAAGCCATTGGAATTCAAATTTTATACATTGGAAGAATCCGTTTTGTTATTAATAGACTAGGATACGGGAAGGGAATAACTGAAAGAAAGGAAATCGATTAGTTATTCATCAAAGTTTCATTTATTCAATGACCAGAATTAAACGAGGGTATATAGCTCGAAGACGTAGAACAAAAATTCGTTTATTTGCATCAACCTTTCGAGGGGCTCATTCAAGACTTACTCGTACTATTACTCAACAGAAAATAAGAGCTTTGGTTTCGGCTCATCGGGATAGAGGTAGACAAAAGAGAGATTTTCGTCGGTTGTGGATCACTCGGATAAATGCAGTAATTCGCGAGAATAAAGTATACTTCAGTTATAGTAAATTTATACACAATCTGTACAAGAGACAGTTACTTCTTAATCGTAAAATACTTGCACAAATAGCTATATTAAATAAGAGTTGTCTTTATATGATTTCCAATGAGATCATAAAATAAAGAGATTGGAAGGAATCCGTTGGAATAGTTTAAATGGAGTTCCCTGGAGAATGAACTCTGGGAAGGTAGAGTAGAAATTAGTATGATAAAATATGATAAAGTCATCAAAATGAAGAAAGACGTTAAATAAAAAATATTTATTCCTCTTCTCCCATTTTTTTTCTTACGACAGGACATTTCGATTTTACGATTTTTCGAACAAAAAAAAAAACGTCAATCCGCATTTGAGTTTGGATTGGAATTTTATTTTGATTCAATTCAATTGAAGAGTCAACCTATTTTTTTTCTGGTTCTAAGACCAGCAGCTCTAGCGGTTGACTCGCTTCTTTCAAATTGTTTCTCATTATTAAGAAAAGGTAACGGAGATAAAATACGAGCTTGTTTTATAGCAATAGTAATTAATCGTTGTTGTTTTAAGGTCAATCTATTCACCCGTCTAGATAATATTTTTCCTTGTTCGCTAATAAATCGACTAATTAAACTCATGTTTCTATAATCAATTCGATCCCCCGATTGGATCGGAGGCAAACGCCTACGAAAAGATCGCTTAGATTTAAGAAAGATTCGCTTGGATTTATCCATGGTTTGTTTATTCCTTATCCTGAAAATCCCAATCCTATTTCTTAATTCTACATCATCTTTGATCCGATCGAAATAGGATTTGGTTTGTTTATATTTATTTGTTTCTATTTATCTATTTAAATAAATTAAAAAATAAATTTAAATAAATTATATATATATATTGTTATATATAATATGTAATTTTTCATCTTCCTTGGAAGACTGACACACGAGCGATCGGTTCGATCTATTTCTTTATCTCCCCATGAATCGTATGTTTGTAACAACAGGGACAGAATTTTCTCAATTCCAATCGACTAGGCGTATTGTGTCGATTCTTTTGAGTAATATATCTGGAAATGCCCATTGATTCCTTATTAACACGATTTCGAACACAACTGGTACATTCCAAAATAACCGTTACTCGGACATCTTTACCCTTAGCCATGAACCTCCTTTGGTTTTTGATTCACTCAATTCTTTAATTTTCCGACCCGAAGCAAGGAAGAAGAAAGGACACAAAAATAGAAGCAGGTAACTCGAAATCAAATTATGAAAGAAATATTTTGTTGCAATCAATATAGTAATAAATAATAAGTAATATAATGATTTCTAACTATATTTATAATTTTTAATTGCCGTACAGTATTTCATTTTCAGTTAAGTATCTTGTATGATATTGTTGCCCCAACCACCGCATTTCCGTTCTATTATTAATTTAATTTGAGCCTGAGCCCGAGTTCATAGTTTCACTGAGGGTGAAACCGCTTTTTCTTTGTTTTTTTTTTTTTAGAAAGAATAAGTAAAAAAAGAAAAAACAAAGAAAAAAAGAAGGGAGGGGTAGGGATTAGTTACAGATATTTGATTGTATCTCTAATCTTCTTCCCCCTTCCCATATCAATAGCTAGAATGAAAAAAAGGGGAATATCAACGCATCCGGAAAAAAACGATTGATCTCTATCAATAAACCTGCTAAAGCCCCGAACCATAGAGTACTTACTACCGGTGCCACGGAGAGATATGTTTTTAGATCTCGCATTTTAAAAACTCCTCTTTCTGTATTCGTTATTGTAATTTTATTGTAATTTGTAATACCTAATGGTAATACATATATGACCGGATGTGTATATGTAGTTAATGACTTACCACTTGTACGCGGAGTTCCTAATTCAAATTGAAATGTACAAAATAGATATTATTCAAATTGAAATGTACAAAATAGATATTTATTTAAAGAAAAAAATACGTCCATTTCCGCCTTAAATTCCTAAAAAATATTAATTTTTTGTGGTAGATTTCATATTTATTTCATACTTTATATAAGTCTTTTACCATATTATATGTTTGTTATATGATATATGAGACCAAAAGGAAGAAGGAAGAAATGATAAGATAGTTTGTGTATATCAATGTAGGAAATAAAGATGTGGAAAACAAGGCAGGGATTCTCTACAATGACACTGTAGACCAATTGAAAGGGATGTAGCGCAGTTTGGTAGCGCGTTTGTTTTGGGTACAAAATGTCACGGGTTCAAATCCTGTCATCCCTACCTATTACTTATC